CGCCCTATCTATAGAAGCAGTCAACTGAGTTCTGAACGAATTAGCTCCTTGGTAATGGCTCAATCTATAGATAGAAAGCCCTATGATGGGAAACTACCACGTTAGGTTTGGAGAGAGATGGGACCGGTTATATAATAGGGGGAGCAGATGCAAGCTTTTTCTTTCAATAGCCGGCCAAATGACTACAGAATCATCGGTCTACTCTACCTCAATTCACCATTTCGAACCTTATACAGAAGGTTTTTCCGTACCAGCTCCTTCTACCTATACCGCAGTTGAAGCACCTAAAGGAGAATTTGGTGTCTTTCTGGTCAGTAATGGAAGCAATCGTCCCTACCGTCGTAAAATAAGAGCACCTGGCTCTGCCCATTCACAAGGACTCGATTCTATGTCCAAACATCACATGCCAGCAGATGTAGTCACCATCATAGGTACTCAAGATATTGTGTCTGGAGAGGTGGATAGATAGGACTACTAGTTGCTCGATCAGGACCCTAGCTTTATTGCGAGCCAAAAATGCTTTTACGCCTTATTAGTTATGAAAGCGGATCGCTTTGTTTGTAATGAAAAGGAAAGAGAAGGCGGATGTAGAGATAGAGTCTTTACGGGAAATGAAAGCGGTAGGGCAAGTAAAACATTCTATCTTTGTCAGGCTTAAGGTAAAGGGCATGAGAGAAAGAAAGTTCTTGTTTCCGGGCAGGAATAAGAGCAGGCGGTAAGTGAGGCAATTCCTTCCGGTAGTGGATGCTGGTGAATCAGAGTCAAATCTATCTTTTCGGAAGCGAAGTCGTAACTTATACCGTACGAAAGGCGCTCCAGCCCTTATGGATAAATAGATAGAACCGTTCTTTCTTTGCGGTTACGGTAAGTAAGTCTATTAGTACACAACACTCGTTTATAAAAGGCGAATAACTTAACTGACGAGTTTACAGAAGGCTTACGGAGGTTTTTTTCCAGAGCTATTGCCTGTTCCTATCTCCCTTACTAGGTCAGGCTATCCAAGAATCATACCTCCGTTTCATAGAATAATGATATATAAGCGGACGGAGAAAAGTGACATGCTTGTAAGATGTTATCTGTCTTTCTTTTCCCTGAGTAAAGTCATTTGCTTGGCGAAGAGAGTAGATAAGGCGACGTTTGCAAGTATTGTCACTCCGTATGATACGGATAGCGTCCTTCCTGTGGTTAATGAAATCAAGTCGAATATGAAATCATTAATCACTAGGTACGTGCCTGACATCTCCAAGTTACCTCTTCATCAAGGGATGACTTGGGATCCAACCTGGAAGGCTTTACCAACCCACCACTTAACACAAGATTTATTATGCCAGTGGTTGAACCCGGGATACGCAAAGAAGATTAAATCTTCCTTCGTGTCCCTGGCTTGGGAGATCCCTGCTTTTCAATTCCTTATGAACTTAGTTCATGCAGGGGGAGAGCAGTGGTCCCAGGGTCGTTTGTGGCCTACCCGAGTGCGTTACGCGTTTGATAAGCTTAACAAGACCTTCACAGGTTTGGACCTTGATAAGTTCGAACATGATGTTGGTCGTTATTTACCGACGTGTGACCAACTCGGCATCCCCCCTATTTGTGGGCGTCTGGGTTGTTCTATTGAGGGAGGGGGCAAGAGGCGGATATTCGCCATTGGTAATTATGTCAATCAACGGCTACTCCGACCAGTCCACGAATGGTTGGCTAGTGTGTTGAAGAGGATACCCATGGATGGTACCTTCAACCAGGTAGCTCCGCTTGATCGACTAATTGGCAATAATCACTGCTATTCCTTCGACTTAAAGTCGGCCACAGATAGGTGGCCTTTAGTCTTTTTGTTTGAGGTTATGCAGTGTTTATTTGACCGGTCCTTTGCGCCTAGTGTTGTGAATTCGACACTGGCATACAATTTCAGGTGCCGTTTGTTAAACGCAAACATGCATCGGTTAGTTTTGTGGCAGGGCAACCGCTCGGATATCACGCTTCTTGGCCTCTGTTTGCATTGTCGCACTGGTGTGGTGGTGCGCAGAGCAGATTTACCCCGGTCGTCTCTTCACTACTTACGCAGTGCTAGGCGATGATGTGGTAATCGCGGATACAAAGGTGGCTACGGTCTATGAGACTCAGCTTCAGAGATTGGGTGTATCAATAAGTTATCAAAAATCCCTAATCTCTAATACTGGTGCTCTAGAGTTTGCCAAGCGATTCAGGGTGAGGAGAGGGACTGTTGATTTATCACCGGTCTCAATCCGAAACCTTATGAATTCCTTCCTGGGTTAATGGCTACTCATATGAAATACCCTTGTCGTAGGTTAACAACCTTGGCGAGGGTTGGTGGAGCTGGTTATCGCCAGTTGGCAAAATTCGATCATTACCGAAACAAACATTTTATGCGCGTTTCGGCGATGTGGACCAAGCTATCATTGCCTTTTGACCTGTGGCTTGGAAGGGGTTTGCCCCTCAATCCATATCTTAAGGGGGTGATAGTTTCTTTCCTTCGGGAGGAAAT